ACACTTCTTAGCCTAACTATCTCTGATACTCTTCTTTTCCTACATGATTTTAAGTTAAGAAAACTAAAAACTTTCAAAGTTTTAATTGATTCATTCAAATCATAATGATGCCAGATATCTTTTCTTCTTTCGACCAAAATATTTTCTTTTCCCCTGATAAAGTATGACTTTTAATTTTCCTAATTCCTCTATTTTTCTTCACCTCCCTATGAATTAACCTCTCTTTTTTTTGAAAAATAACTTTTACCATCCTATTATCAATATTCAACCAAGCCTCCCTTACCCAAATAAAAGTACTAAAGTCTTTTAACTTAATAATAGCATCTTTATTTTTTTTGCTAATTTGCCTCAATTTACTAGGCTTAACCCCCTATATGTTTAGAATCTCAAGACACCTAATTTTTTCACTAACTTTAAGGATCCCTCTTTGACTTAGGTTACTTATCTCTTCTTTCTCACTAAGAAGGAAGAAGAGGGCAGCCCACTTACTCCCCTCTGGAGCCCCTAGATGACTAAATCCTTTTTTAGTTACTATTGAAACTACAAGAATCCTAGTTCGCCCTCTGACTCTTGCCTTTCGTCTTGCAGCTAATATGAGAGCTGGCCATATCATTTTAATTTTAGTTAGCTCCTACCTAGCCTCCAATATATTTATATTCCATTTTTCTTTCTTCTTTCTTCTTATAATTCAAATAAGCTATTTTTTATTTGAGATTGCAATTAGACTAATCCAAGCTTTTATCTTTTGCCTTCTTCTAACTCTTTATAGAAATGACCATGCCTCATAAAGCCCAAACCTATATTTTGATCCATGCATAAATTTCCACCTTCTTTTAGCTTTTTACAAAAATTAATGTCCCCCGCAAACAAAATTAATTGTAACTTCAGCTCATACACAGACTTTTTACCTTCCTTTAACTTTCTACAAAATTAATGTTACCCGAAAACAAAATTAATTATGATTTCGGCTCATACACAGACTTTTTACCTTCCTTTAATTTTCTACAAAAATTAATGTTATCCGAAAACAAAATTAATTATGATTTCGGCTCATACACAGACTTTTTGTCTTTTGTTTCTATAAATAATTTTAGATATATATAAATAAATAATAAATTATTAATTTTAAATTTAATTTATAAAATAATCACTTTTTACATACCTATGTATAAAATAATATTAATTAAAAATATAAATTTAATTATATATATATAATTAATTATATATGAATAGTTTTTAGGAATGAACAGTACACGTATTTTTTTGGGGGGGCTCCCAGTATTCAGGTTAAGGGGTTTTTTTTTTTTAGTGTTTCCTCGCAATTCTCCTCTAAATTCGTCATTTGCGGACACCCCCCCCCCTATTTTCGTGTTTCTCGCAATTCTCCTCTAAATACGTGCCGACAGGGAAATGCCCTATAAATGACCCCCCTGTCGGCGAGCTTAAAAAATTTTGCCCAGAATCCCCCAGGATTTTAAAAGCGTCGGCGACCCGAGAAAACCTTTAGCCGATTTTCTCGTCAAAAAAAAAATTGTTTTTAGAAAGCGGCCCATTAAAAAATTTTATTAACTTTTTGGTCTACCTAACTAACTAAAAGTTATTAATTTTACGGCCTTTTAAATCTACAAAAAGCTTCTATCCCCCACTATAAAATCTTTCCTACAGAATTCTTCTGATTTTTATAGTTTAAATAAAACTTTGAATTGTGATTTCAAAAATGATTTTTTCTAAAAATAATGCTTATTCTACTTTCCCCTATAGTTATTTTTTTTACTATAATTATAACCTCTTTAATAAGAGCTTTCTTAATAACGTCTACTCCTTTAATTATCCTAGAATGAAAAATCTCTAGGCTTTACTTCTCTCCATTCTATTTTTCTATCCTTCTTGACTCCTACGGAATAATTTTTATTTCGGTTATCCTATTTATCTCCTATAATATCTTAGTCTTCTCCAAACATTATATACTAAATGAACTTTTCCTCTCTCGTTTTACTAAATTAATTTTTTTGTTTATCACTAGCATATGCCTACTAGTTATCTTTCCTAACTTAATTATTCTTCTTCTAGGGTGGGACGGCTTAGGAATGTCTTCCTTTCTTTTAATTATTTTTTACCAAAATAGCTCATCTTTAGCTGCCGGAATAATTACTTCTTTAATTAACCGCTTAGGAGACATCCTTCTAATTTTTAGGGTCGTAATCCTTACCAACCTAGGTCAATGAATAGCTCTAAATCTTTGAAGATTCTCTTTATCTAGCCTCCTAGCCTGGTCTTTACTCGTAGCCGGAATAACAAAAAGAGCTCAAATACCGTTTTCTAGCTGACTTCCTGCCGCAATAGAGGCTCCCACTCCTGTCTCAGCTTTAGTACATTCCTCAACCTTAGTCACAGCCGGAATCTTTTTACTTTTCCGATTCTACCCCCTGCTATCTCAATTTAGTTCTCTTACCAAAACTTTAATACTTTTTTCCTCTCTGACGATACTGATAGCAAGAATAAGAGCCTCTGTTCAATTTGATATAAAAAAAATTATTGCTTTATCCACCCTAAGCCAACTTGGCTTAATAATGTTTAGATTATCTGTCATGTCCCCTATATTCACTTTTTTCCACTTAATTACTCATGCTATATTCAAAGCTCTTCTTTTCTTATGTGCCGGTACAATTATTTTCTATATAAACCATTCCCAAGACACACGACTAATTAGGAATCTAACAAAAACTATGCCTATTACCTCTTCTTGTTTACTAGTGGCGACCTTAGCCTTATGCGGAATCCCTTTTTTAGCTGGGTTTTTCTCTAAAGACTTGATTCTAGAAGAATCATTTATATCTCCTTTAAACTTCTATATTTATATTATTATTCTAGCTTCTACTGGCTTAACAACTACTTACTCTTTACGAATACTAATTGCTATCCTCTGATCCCCTCAACTTTTTTTCCCCTTTAAAAATACCTCTAACAGTGTCTTAGCCTTTATTATCCCCATGCTTACTATATCCTTCTTTTCCATTATTATAGGAAGCTTAATAAACTGACTGATTATCCCCCCCCTTGCCTATTCAACCCCTCCTATATTAAAACTTATAGTCCCTCTAATGATCCTTACCGGGGCTATCCTTCCTTTTTTTACTAACACCCTAATTAAAATTGGGTTCCCCTTAACTATCCCTTCCTTATACTTTTATTCTTCTATATGACTTCTATCTCCTTTAGTATCCCAAACTTTAATTAAACATTCTATTTTTAAACCTAACCTTCTCTTCAAATATAATGAAACTAGCTGACTAGAGACATTCATTAATAAAACTTCTTTCTTTAGCCCTCTATCTTCTCTAACCTTCCTAGTCCAGCTTCCTAACTTAAACAAAAGAATGATACTTGTAACACTGATTGCCCTCCCCTTAATTTTTTTTTATTATTTTAATAGCTTAACTTAAAGCAAAACATTGAAGCTGTTTATATAGATACTTTCTTTAAAATACCAAAGTACTAATAGTATAAACTAATTACATTAACTTTTCATGTTAAAAATATTTTTCACTCTATCCGTATTTAGTATACAGAAAATAGTTTACTTAAAACTTTATCTTTGGGTGATAATATTCAACTATGTTGTTTTCTGAACTATCCGAAGCAAAATATGCATTAGTTTTGTAAACTAAAAAATGAAACATTTCCTATAGTAATGTACCTTCTTCTACTAACAGGCTTATTAATTTTTTTTTTTACTAATATCTTTTATCAAGCTACCCATCTTTTAATAACTTTCCTATTAATTGAATGTTTAATAATGACCCTAATTTTATTAATCCTGATATCTTTAAGGCAGCCTTCCCAAATAAACATTTTTTTTTTAATATTCCTTCTTTCTATAAGAGTCTGTGAAGTTAGCCTAAGTCTTTCTCTTTTAGTCTCAATATCTCGCTCTTTTGGAAATGACAATATAAACTTATTATCCACCAATAAATGTTAAAATTTTTTTTCTTTTTTATATCTTTCTTTCTTTTATTCCCCACCCTTCCAAGACATTTTTCATGAAGAGCCTTAATAAACTCTCTCTTCCTCTCTACCCCTTTATTAGTAATCTTTATAATCAACCCTCTTAATTACCTCTCTTCTCTAACTTTCTACTTCTCTTTAGACTCTATAAGAAATCTTCTTATTCTTTTGTCCTTTTGAATTACAGCTTTAATACTTATAGCAAGGACAACTATCCTAATAATACCTTCACACAAACTCTTTATAAAGACATCCCTCCTTCTCCTTGCTATCCTAATTTTAGCCTTTTCTACCAACAATCTTCTTTTATTCTATATCTTCTTTGAAGCCTCTCTTATTCCAATCTTTAGCATAATCATAATTTGAGGCTACCAACCAGAACGCCTTCAAGCAAGTCTTTACCTTATTTTATACACTATCTCTGCTTCTTTACCTCTTTTAATTTTAATTTTTTTTATACTTAAAGTAAACTTCCACTTAAATATTTTTTTTTATAACTGAAATTTCCCTTGTTCCTCTATAAACTTAATTATGTACCTACTATCCCTCCTTGCTTTCCTAGTAAAGCTCCCTATATTTTTACTTCATTTATGACTCCCAAAAGCGCATGTAGAAGCTCCTGTAGCAGGATCTATAATTTTAGCAAGGGCCCTTTTAAAACTAGGGAGCTATGGCCTTTTCCGATTTACTGAAATTTTTCAATCTATAAATATCTACCTTAGAAGAAGGCTAATTCCCCTATCTCTTGTAGGAGGCTCTCTTATTAGTTTCCTTTGCCTTCGTCAAACAGACATAAAAGCTTTGATTGCCTATTCTTCTGTAAGGCACATAGCCTTACTTTTATCAGGGCTACTCCCATCTTTTTCTTGTGGCATAAAAGGAGCTCTAATCCTTATGATTAGCCATGGCCTATGCTCTTCTTCTCTCTTTTTTTTAGTAAATATCCTATATTCCCTTACACATACTCGAAGAATCTTCCTCACAAAAGGAATCTTGGCTATATTCCCTATATTCTCTTTCTGATGATTTATTAGAAATATAATTAATATGAGGGCTCCCCCCTCTATTAATTTACTAAGCGAGATCCTCCTAATCTCTTCCATTCTTCCTTTATCTTTAGTCACAACTCTTCCTCTCTTCCTTATAATATTTTTTACAGCAGCCTACTCTTTATATATTTATTCTTCTTCTCAACATGGCCCTTTCCTTTTATTCCTAAATAACCTAAATTCTATTAATTCTAACTATCTTCTCCTAATCTCCCTCCACTTAATCCCCTTACTACTTCTAGTAATTAAACTTAGTCTCTTCTTTTAATCTTATAGTTAAAATAATAACATTAAATTGCAACTTTAAAATTAAACTCTATTTAAGATTTTTTTTAAAAGAAAGAAATAAAATAAGCTAATATAAGCTACTGGGTTCATACCCCATTTATGAAAATTTCTTTTATTAAGTTTAATTCTGGCTATAAAATTTATTTTTTTTTTATTTACACATGCAAATCTTACTACACCCATTTTTACAAATTAACTAAAAATTTAAAATTTTTTTTTAAAAATGCCCGCAGTAATTAAAACTAGATAAATTATTTAGGTAAGTTCTGATTAAATTAATAAAGTTGGTAAAATTCGTGCCAGCTACCGCGGTTAGACGACAAACTTAAATAAATTTCTTTTAGAAAAATGAAAAGTTACTAACTAGATACGTTTTATTTAAAAATTAGTCTAATATACATAATTTAATTATTTCTTATTTACCGTAAAACTTAATCTCATGAAAGCTTAACCAAAAACAAGGATTAGATACCCTTCTATTTTAAGCCTTAAATATCTAGGGGACTAAAAATACATATTTAAAACCCAAAGAATTTGGCAGTGTCTTATCTTCTTAGGGGAACCTGTTTATTAATTCGACAATCCACGAATATCTTACCTTAGTTAGAATTTCAACTTGTATACTGCCGTCACCAGTTTATCCTGAAAATGAAAATAAACAATAAAATTATAAATTTTAATGTCAGGTCATAGTACAGTCCATACTAAGACTAAAATGGGTTATATTTCTAAAAAGATCTTAATAATAAATGAAAAAGAGAAAGACTTAAAAGTAATATTAAACATAAAATTAATATGAACAAAGATATCTAAGACATGTACATATCGCCCGTCACTCTTTTTGAAAAAAAAGAAAAGTCGTAACATAGTAGGTATAATGGAAATTGTACCTAAAGATATAGCATATATAAATGTATTTTATTTACACTAAAAAGAAAAATTTTTATCTTTAATTTTCCTGCTAATATTTTTTTTTCCCCTTGTTAAAAATTTTTTAAACCCCTTTCCTAAAGTATTTTAAAAGAACTCGACAAATATCTAAAAAGTAAATATTTATACTTGTACCTTGTGTATAATGGCTTAGTAAGTTTATTTTAAATTTAAATTTTCCCGAAAATTTTCCGAGCTATTTTTTTTTTGTTAAGAACTAAAAAATTTATATTTCATAATAATTTCTAAAAAAAAAGATAGAAGCTACATACTTTTCGCGGAAACTTATAGCTGGTTCCTTACTAATTCTATTTAAGTAGACTAAATTATTAATTATATTAAAAAATAAAGGTAAAGCTTTATTTTTAACACTATTTTTTATTTAAAAAATTTTTTTTTATAATATTAAAAGTTTATACTAAAATTTATTGTTTTATACCTAAAAAATAATTTGAATTATAAATTTTAATCCTTTCTTGTGGTAACCCCTTAAGGAATTTACAATAACTTAAATATAAATATATTATTCTAAAATTAGTATTATCCCCCCTATAAAAAAAAAAAGTAATAAAAAGGAACTCGGCAACAAAAATTTCGACTGTTTACCAAAAACATAGCTTTTTGATTAAATAATAAAAAGTAACTTCTGCCCAATGAATTATTTTAAATGGCCGCAGTATCTTGACTGTGCAAAGGTAGCATAATCATTTGCCTTCTAATTAAAGGCTAGTATGAATGAATAAACGAAAATTTTCCTGTCTCTTTATAACTTGTAAAACTTAATCTTTAAGTGAAAAAGCTTAAATATATTTAAAGGACAAGAAGACCCTATTGAGCTTTATTTTTATAGCTTTATAAATTACTCATAATTACTTAACATTTTAAATCTAAAAAAATTTAGTTGGGGCGACTAAAGAAAATTAAAATCTTCTTTTATCTCTACGGAAAATTTTCCTTTTTAATGACCTAATTATATTAATTTTTAAAAATAGCTACCATAGGGATAACAGTCTAATCTTTCTTTAAAGTTCAAATTAACAGAAAGGATTGGCACCTCGATGTTGGCTTAAGATTTCTTTTTTATGCAGCTATAAAAAAAGAAGGTTTGTTCAACCTTTAATATCTTACATGAGCTGAGTTCAGACCGGCGTAAGCCAGGTTAGTTTATATCCTTAATTATACAACCTTTAAGTACTAGTACGAAAGGACCCTACTTACTTAACATAATTAAACCCTTAGAAAAAATATAACTTACTTTAACAAGTTGGCAGATTAGTGCAATTGATTTAGGTTCTTTATATGGATACTCCCCTTGTTACTCTTCTTAATTATTCTAGTTTATAAAAGAACAATTAATTTGCATTTAATAAGAGACCTTCGAATGATGACCTAATGTTTCGGAAACACATGACTTTGAAAGTCACTAAAAAATGTTCAACTCTTTTTTAGGTCTATTTAAATGGCAGACTAGTGCCTTAGACTTAAAATCTAAATATAAAAAATTTTTTTTAAATAATGATACTAACTTCTCTTATTACTTTAACTTATCTTATAGTCCTTCTTTCTATAGCTTTTTTTACTCTTCTAGAACGGAAGCTCCTAGGCTACCTACAGCTACGGAAAGGCCCAAATAAAATTAGCCTTATAGGCCTCCCTCTCCCCTTTGCAGATGCCATTAAGCTATTTTGTAAAGAGTACTCTTCTATAATAAAAGCTAACACTATGCTATTTGTAACTATACCAATCTTCAACCTAGCTATAGCCTTGCTATTATGGTCTCTTTACCCCTACTCCTCTCCCTCTTTTTTTTTTTCCTATGGAAGCCTCTTATTTATTTGTTTATCTAGCACTATAGTATACCCTCTTATACTTTCAGGCTGGTCTTCTAACTCTAAATATGCTTTAATCGGAGCAATTCGAAGGATTGCCCAAACTATTTCTTATGAAGTTAACATGTCCTTTATCCTCCTAACTTTGATAATTATTTTTTCCTCTTTCAATCTCGTATCTATGTCTGTAACACACAGTTCTCCTCTAATAATCTTACTCCCTTTTTTATTTTTAATTTGAGTGGCCTCAATTCTAGCCGAAACAAATCGTACTCCTTTTGACTTATCAGAAGGAGAGTCTGAATTAGTTTCTGGCTTTAATGTTGAATATAGAAGGAATAGCTTCGCTTTTATTTTTATAGCTGAATATACCAATATTTTAGCTATAAGCCTATTTTCAACTATCTTTTTTTTTAGGAGGCCCTTACCTATTTTCCATGATATAGTAACCCCTATAAAAATTATTCTAGTTGCTATTTTTTTTATTTGAGCTCGAGGTACCTTACCTCGAATACGCTATGACCTTCTAATAAGCTTAACTTGAAAAAGGCTTCTTCCAATTACAATTATTGCCCTAATATTCTCCCTCTCAATAAAATTTTTTATTTAAATATTGTGCCAGAAAATTTGGATAACTTTGATGAGGTTAAATATAGACTAAGTCTCAATATTTATTAGAAAGCAATTTATGCCTTGACCTTTTAAGCCAAAGAAAATATATACCTTAATAATATTTCTAATAAATGAATCAAACTTTTATTTTTATCTTAACTTCTTTTTTTGTTGCCTTTTTAATTTTTTCTTTCTCGAGTTTTCTAAATCTACGACTAACTTATTCTAAAGAAAAAGCCTCTGCTTATGAGTGCGGGTTTGATGCTAAAACCTCCTCACGAGTACCCTTTTCAATACAATTCTTCCTTATCTCTATCTTATTCTTAATTTTTGACGTAGAAATTATTTTAATTTCTCCTCTCCCTTTTCTTTCTTATCTATCCATAGCTACCTACCCTATAATAATAAGAAATTTAATTATTTTTATCCTTTCTCTTGGTTTACTTCACGAATGAAATGAAGGGTCTTTGACATGACTAAATTAAAAAAGAAAGCCACCTTCTAAGTAGCACCAGGTTGATTAAACTCACTATTTTTTATGATAAAATTACTTCCTAGAAATCCTTTTTTCCTTTTTTTCCTTTTTTTTGGTACTCTAATTGCTGTCTCTTCTTCCCACTGACTCTTTTTATGAATTGGTATAGAACTCTCTTTATTTAACTTGGTCCCTTTAATAATAGCTACCTCAAGCTCCCTCTCTTTAGAAAGAACAATTAAATACTTCTTAGTCCAGCTCTTTAGCTCTATTATACTAATCACAAGAATAATATCTAGCTTTATACCTTCTTTACCAATTTTAAGGCTACTAATAATAAGACTCTTTATAACGAGTATACTAACAAAACTTAGGCTAGCTCCTTGCCATTTTTGATTCCCCCCTATTTTATCATCCCTTTCATGACCTATATGTTTCCTTCTCATAACTTGACAAAAACTTGTCCCTTTATTTCTTTTTATATTTATTTTCATGTCCCCTCCCCTAAAAATTATCTCTTTAACAATTATCTTATCAAGGACTATTAGAGGTGTAAGAGGGTTAAATCAAACCCAACTTCGCCCTTTACTAGCCTATTCCTCTATCAACCATATAAGATGAACAATAAGAATAATCTTTATCTCCCCTATAATATCTTTTTCTTATTTTTTCATGTACTCCCTACTTCTAACTCCTCTCTTATTAATAGCAACATTTTTTAATATAAAATCAAACAACCAATTATTTAGCCTCTTTTCAAGGAACAAATTATTTTTTTTTACTTTCTCAATCTTAATTTTATCTTTGGGGGGCCTCCCCCCCCTTTTAGGGTTTTTCCCAAAATGACTCACTATTTATTATTTGGCTAACACTAACACTCTTCTTATTATATGCGTCCTAATTTTTGGCTCCTTAATTAACCTATATTACTACTTAATGCTTATTTTTCCATTTATCAATAACTTAAAATTAAATTCATTAAATACCTTTAATTTTATAAGCCCCTCTAACTCTATAATATGACTTTCTTTAGGCTCTATAGCAATTATACCTTTATTTTTTTTTTATGCGTTGACTTTACTCAACTAATCATAAAGACATCGGAACCTTATATTTTCTACTAGGCATTTGAGCCGGCCTAATTGCCACAAGAATAAGTGTCATCATCCGCCTAGAGTTGGGGCAGCCCGGCACTTTTTTAGGAGATGACCAAATTTATAACTGCCTAATTACTGCTCACGGATTGATCATAATATTCTTTGTCGTTATACCAATTCTTTTAAGAGCTTTTGGAAACTGACTTCTTCCTTTAATACTAGGGGCTCCCGATATAGCTTTCCCTCGAATTAATAATCTAGGCTTTTGGCTTCTTCCTCCCGCAGTAATTCTACTAGTAATATCTGCTTTTATTGAAAAGGGGGCCGGAACAGGATGAACTGTATACCCTCCTTTAGCCTCTAATATTGCCCATGCAGGCCCCTCAATTGACTTAGCTATCTTTTCTATTCATATATCTGGACTTTCCTCAATTTTAGGCTCTATCAATTTTATTACAACTGTAATAAATATACGTTATAAAGGATTACGCCTAGAACGTGTTCCATTATATGTTTGAAGAGTAAAATTAACAGCAATTCTTCTACTTCTCTCAGTTCCGATTCTTGCTGGTGGGCTGACTATACTATTAACCGATCGAAATCTAAATACTTCCTTTTTTGACCCAAGAGGGGGAGGGGACCCTGTCCTATTCCAACATCTCTTCTGATTTTTTGGTCATCCCGAAGTCTATATTCTGATCCTTCCTGGCTTTGGCCTAATCTCCCATTTAGTAACACACTATACAGCTAAACTAGAACCTTTTGGCTCCTTAGGAATAATCTACGCTATAATAGGAATCGGCTTAATTGGATTCCTTGTATGAGCCCACCATATATTTACAATTGGGATAGACGTAGACACTCGAGCTTACTTTACAGCTGCTACAATAATTATTGCAGTCCCTACAGGAATCAAAATTTTTAGATGAATAGCTACAATTCATGGCTCAAAAATTAACTATTCCGCCCCAATAATATGAGTTATTGGCTTTATTTTTTTATTTACCGTCGGAGGCCTCACTGGCCTAGTTTTAGGTAACTGCTCCTTAGACATTATAATGCATGATACTTATTATGTTGTTGCTCACTTCCATTATGTACTAAGCCTAGGAGCTATTTTCTCTATCTTTGGAGGATTAATCCACTGATTCCCTCTTTTTACAGGCACCTCAATTCACCAACGTTGAAGAAAAATTCATTTTTTTATAATATTTATTGGAGTTAATATAACATTTTTCCCTCAACATTTCCTGGGCCTAAGAGGGATACCCCGACGTTACTCGGACTACCCAGATATATACATAACATGAAATGTCATTTCATCCTTAGGTTCTATAATTTCTTTCCTGTCTTTACTTTTTTTTATCTTCCTATTATGGGAAGCTTTAGCTTCTCAACGTAACCTAATCTCCTCCTCTCACCTTCCAACTTTCCTTGAGTGACAAGAACTTCTACCTCTAGACACCCACAACCACCCAGAAACTAGAATAATTACTTTTATAAGCCCTACTTTTTAAAGCTAAATAGAAGCTAACTTTATAGCAATTAACTGTTAATTAATTTATTACTATAAATATAGTCTATTTAAATGGCTCAATGAAATCAAATAATATTCCAAGATGCAGCTTCTTCTATTATAACTCAACTTATTAATTTACACGATCACGCTTTAACAATCATAATCTTAACTTTATCCTTAGTATTTTATATATTCATTTATCTCATAAAAAATTCTCTATCTTGTCGAACCCTTTTAGAAGCCCAAGAAATTGAGACAATCTGAACGATACTTCCGGCCCTTATTTTAGTTTTCCTTGCCCTCCCATCTTTACGCCTCCTATACCTAATAGACGAAGTCTCTAATCCTTCTATAACAATTAAATCGATTGGACATCAATGATATTGAAGTTACGAATATTCAGATTTTTTAAATCTAGAGTTTGACTCTTACATGGTCCCTCTAAATGAACTAACTATAGGGGAATTCCGTCTCCTAGAAGTAGACCACCGAATAGTGATCCCAATACAAACTGAAATTCGTCTCTTAATTACAGCAGCTGATGTAATTCACTCATGATGTATCCCAAGCCTAGGTATCAAATTAGACGGAATCCCAGGTCGCTTAAATCAAATTACTATGTCTTGCAATCGCCCCGGAATCTTTTACGGCCAATGCTCAGAAATTTGCGGAACAAACCACTCTTTTATACCTATCGTTATAGAAGTCATTAATTTCCAAGCTTTCTCTAGCTGAATCTCTATATTTAATAAATAGAAAATTAGTTAATATTAATATAAAATTGTCAATTTTAAGAAACTAAAAAGTATTTTCTAATGCCCCATTTATCTCCTCTTAATTGATTTTCTATTGCTATCTTTTTCTATATATGTGTATATACAATCTTTTCCCTAATTTGATGACATCAACCAATCTTAATTCAACCTATAAAAGGGGATAAAAGAAAAGAAACCTTATGAAATTGATAATAAGATGACTGATAAAAGTAATAGACTGTAAATCTAAAAATGGGTTTCCTCTTATTTCTTTTTTAGTATAATTAGTACCCTTCTCTTCCAAAGAATAAGTTTTTAAAAAGAAATGATCCGTCAACCCTTTCATGTTGTTGAACTTAGCCCATGACCCCTATTCACAGCTTTAGGCTTATTAGGAATAACTAGCGGAGGCGCCGCTTGATTCCACTTTCATTCTCCTTTATGCCTAATTATAGGTGTCTCTCTTACTTCTTTAATTGCTTTCCTATGATGACGAGATGTTGTCCGAGAAAGAACTTTTCAAGGTTATCATAATTTCTATGTTTCCTTAAACCTTCGATTTGGAATAATTCTATTTATTTTATCTGAAGTCTTATTTTTTGCAGGCTTTTTTTGAGGCTTTTTCCACAGAAGCCTCGCCCCAAATATTGAATTAGGCTGCTCCTGACCTCCTGTTGGTATCACCCCTATTAACCCTTTTTCTATTCCTCTATTAAATACAACAATCTTATTATCCTCAGGTATCACAGTAACCTGAGCTCACCATAGCCTCTTAAATAGAGATAAAGCTAGAACAACGCAAGCTTTACTTTTAACTGTTTTATTAGGAATATACTTTTCCTTCATCCAAATAAATGAATATATAGAGACTTCTTTCACAATTGCCGATAGAATATACGGAACCTCTTTTTTTATCTGTACAGGCTTTCATGGTCTTCATGTTCTAGTCGGGACAATCTTTTTATCCGTTTGTCTTTCCCGATCCTTAGTTAACCATTTTTCAACCCTCCATCATTTTGGCTTTGAAGCAGCCGCATGATACTGACATTTTGTAGACGTCGTGTGAATCTGTCTTTATCTTCTAATTTACTGATGAGGCTCATAACCTATAAATCTGTGTAACACAAAAAGAACTTTGATTTCTTTATATTTAGATAACTCCTAAAATTTATAAATGCTTTTATACCTATGCCTTTCTTTTTTAATAAGAGTCTCTATCTCTACTCTCTTTATAACCTCTCCTATCTCTCTCTCAATCTACATTCTTTTTATATCCCTTATTTCCTCTTTAATTATCTCTTACTTTTCTTCCTGAATGGCTATCTTATTTTTTATTATCTATATCAGAGGGATACTAATTATACTAATATACTTTTCTGCTATCTCCTCTTTTAAGCTAACTTCTATGTTTAACTACTTTCCTTTCTTTCTTTTTCTATCTTTTTTTTTATTAACTACTTCTTTATTTCCCCTTAAAATTAATTTTATATTTATATATAAGTCTCTCCCATCCTCTCTATATTTTTTCTCTTACTTTAACCTTTATATAATATTATTTCTTATTTTTTTTTTATTCATCTCTCTTATTATTGTTGTAAACATCTCTTTAATAAAAAAAACCCCCTTACGTCCTTTTATCTATGTTTAGCCCCTTACAAAAAACAAACCCAATAATCAAAATTTTAATAACTTCTATAGTAAACCTGCCGGCCCCCTCAAATTTATCAATCTGGTGAAACTTCGGATCTCTCTTAGGTTTATGCCTAATTTTCCAGCTGGCTACGGGACTTTTTTTAGCCATACATTACTCTCCTAGAACAGAATCAGCTTTTCTATCTATCTCCCATTTAATACGAAATGTAAACTATGGCTGACTTATTCGCCTAATTCATGCAAACGGAGCTTCTATAATATTTTTATGTCTCTATCTTCATTTAGCTCGAAGACTCTATTATTTTTCTTTTAAAATAAAAGAAACATGGGCTACCGGAATAATTTTATTTATCGCTTGCATAGCCACAGCTTTTGTAGGATACGTCCTCCCCTGAGGACAAATAAGATTTTGAGGTGCTACAGTAATTACAAACCTTTTTTCCGCTATCCCTTATATCGGTACTCAACTCGTAGCCTGACTTTGAGGGGGGTTCTCTGTAAGAAGCCCAACATTAACTCGCTTTTTTGCCTTCCATTTTATTCTTCCTTTTTTTATCTTAGCTCTTGTTATAATTCATCTTCTTTTTTTGCACCAATCAGGCTCAAACAACCCCTTAGGCCTAAACAGAAACTCAGATAAAATCCCCTTTCATATCTACTACTCTTTAAAAGATATCCTAGGGTTCCTACTAATAACAGGCTTCTTACTAAATTTTTGTTTCTTAGCCCCAAATTTTTTAATTGACCCAGATAACTTTATTCTTGCCAACCCTTTAATTACCCCCTCCCATATTAAACCAGAGTGATATTTCCTATGAGCATACGCTATTCTTCGTGCTGTGCCAAATAAGCTAGGAGGAGTTATTTCTCTAGCTATAGCTATTTTCTTACTTTTCCTTCTCCCTATAATAAACCCTTTAACTAAAGGTACTCAATTCTATTTCCTCAACCAAATTAACTTTTGAGCTTTTATAGCCATCTTTTTCCTACTAACATGAATCGGAAGCTGCCCAGTAGAAACCCCTTATGTTTTCCTCAGACAACTCTTAACAATCTCTTACTTTATAAGGTTCCTTATA